ACTGGTGACACGAGGATTTTCAGTCCTCTGCTCTACCAACTGAGCTATCCCGACTATCTCCCGTGCATCATCCTAGCAGATGACTTGTATCTATGTCAATTAAGGGTACTAAAAAATATTCAAAAATTTGACCTAGTCCCTGAATTTCTTAAATATTAAAAAAAAAAGAGGATAAATAGTTAGGAAGTAAAATGGGCTTTTTTATTGGGGATAGAGGGACTTGAACCCTCACGATTTCTAAAGTCGACGGATTTTCCTCTTACTATAAATTTCATTGTTGTCGGTATTGTATTGACATGTAGAATGGGACTCTCTCTTTATTCTCGTCCGATTAATCCGTTTTTCAAAAGATCTATCAAACTTTGGAATGAATGATTTAATCACTGAATATTCGATTCTTCTTTCAACTTTGATTGGAATAGATTCACAATAACTTTGAATTTTTTCATATATTATATATATATATATTATATATATATATATATAATTGATTCGATTCGGGTCGTGATTAATCGTTTGATATGTCAGTATGTATACGCACGTATTAGGTATATAGGATCATCCTTTCTGTAATTTCGATATAGGAATTCCGGCTACCAACGTAACGTAGTCAACTCCATTCGTTAGAACAGCTTCCATTGAGTCTCTGCACCTATCCTTTTTTATTCTGGTTTTATAAACCCTTGTTTTCTCAAAATAAAGATTTGGCTCAGGATTGCCCATTTTTAGTTCCAGGGTTTCTCTGAATTTGGAAGTTATCACTTAGCAGGTTTCCATACCAAGGCTCAATCCAATCAAGTCCGTAGCGTCTACCAATTTCGCCATATCCCCCTTTGAGACAAGGATCCAGTTGTAATTTCATCCATCTCTTTCATTTATCTTGGCTTGGAACCGTTGAATTTATTATATATTATATAATGCTTCCTATATCTAAAAATGTTGCTATTTTATTTTTTTGGCAATCCTCTATCATTTCATTTTTCATTTTCATCTCTATTGGATGAACCATTTTTTTCAGTTAGAAATGATTCTATCATTGATGTATCCGCAATTCAATATAGATAGATATATCCCACACATATCTATGCTTCTCCCTCCTTTCATTTTTACAGTTCGATTTGGAATACTGGAACGGTCGATATTCATTACTTCTTTTTCCGTACTATCCCCCCTTTCCCAATGAAATCCAAGGAATGTTTCATTCTAATTTGGATTGTGTCTTTATCCTTATCTTATCCTTTTCTTAGGATTGATCGGCTATTATATAATTACCATAATTTGGTATAAATGTTCTAAGAAATCATTTTCGATTTTTTCTAATCATAATATACAATTTTCCATTCTCAAAATATTACAAAATATTATTAGAATTAATATTCTAATTAATAATAATAATTATATTAATTATATAAATAATAATTATATAAAATTATTTATATTTATATATTATATATATATTATTAATATATATATTATTAAATATATATTATTAAAGATTATATTAAAGATAATATAAAAAATAAAGATAATAATAAAAAAAAAAAAAAATATATTTTGAATTCTAACTATAGAACTATGAACTATAATAGTTCATAGTAAATTAATAGCTAAAACCGGTAGTTTCCTAAATTACTATACATTATTTCTATTTCTGTTATGTGAGCCCGCTTAGCTCAGAGGTTAGAGCATCGCATTTGTAATGCGATGGTCATCGGTTCGATTCCGATAGCCGGCTTTATTTCTCAATCGATTTTTTCCCTGATTGAGAATCTCTCCCCTGCTTTTCCCCAAATGCAAATGTCGGGTCGCCGATCTGATCCATTATGTCGTGGTAACTTGCAACTATGAATAAAAAAGTTGATTATAGCAATTAGATCTCTACAGAACAAATCATAAAACGGAGCCTTAATTTCCTATATATATAAAATTAAAATGTGGATATTGATACAATTCACTTCATTCTATTTTGTAATACTTCAGTAGATTTTGCTTTGCTTTGTTTATACTTTAGTTCAGTCTGAATTTAGATTTATTCTGTAAAAAAAAATTTCAATAAAATAAAAAAGGAGTCTTTATGTCTCGTTACCGAGAACCTCGTTTCAAAAAAATACGCCGTCTGGGGGCTTTACCGGGACTAACTAGTAAAAGACCTAGATCCGGAAGTGATCTTAAAAACCAATTGCGTTCTGGGAAAAGATCGCAATATCGTATTCGTCTAGAAGAAAAACAGAAATTGCGTTTTCATTATGGTCTAACAGAGCGACAATTACTTAGATATGTGCATATCGCTGGAAAAGCCAAAGGGTCAACAGGTCAGGTTTTACTACAACTACTTGAGATGCGTTTGGATAACATCCTTTTTCGATTGGGTATGGCTTCGACAATTCCTGGAGCCAGGCAATTAGTTAACCATAGACATATTTTAGTTAATGGTCGTATAGTAGATATACCAAGTTATCGTTGCAAACCCCGAGATATTATTACTACGAAGGATAAACAAAGATCGAAAGCTCTGATTCAAAATTATATTGCTTCATCATCCCATGAGGAATTGCCAAAACATTTGACTATTGACCCATCCCAATATAAAGGATTAGTAAATCAAATAATAGATAGTAAATGGATCGGTTTGAAAATAAATGAGTTGTTAGTCGTAGAATATTATTCCCGTCAGACTTGAACCTAACGAAAATAACAAAGAAAGGTTCAGACAATTATGTCTCCTTTTCGCTGGAATAAATAGATCTAGGGGCCTTGATCCACATTTTTCTCATTCACGTATCAAAAATGGATCCGCAGTAGAATTTTTTTCTTTTTTGCTCTTTCCGATATTTGTATTTTACGTACCGCAGTAATGGAAAATGTAATTAGGAATAAAGAATCTCTATCAAATAGGGTCTTACTTACTGTTGGAATAATGGTATAAATTGTTATTTGATTTGATACATTGTGATTGGTAATGTTAGTGAATTACCATAAACGGAAAGAGAGGGATTCGAACCCTCGGTAAGCGAAAGCCTACATAGCAGTTCCAATGCTACGCCTTGAACCGCTCGGCCATCTCTCCCACATAATCTTATTTTATTATTGACCAAAAACTGAGTGAATAGCGAGTCATTCATATTATTGCAGTATAGGCACGATCGATCAACGGTTCCATAGGAATACAAAATTGCTTTTTAATTTCATATTTATCAACAAGAACTTCTCTCGTCAGCTACCCCATGGATCTATTACAAATTCATGAATCGTTCCGTGGATTTTTCTTTTTATATTTATTTAAATTGTATGGCGTATACACCTTTTGCAAACAAAGCGTATGGTATGGTTATTCTACTCTGACTCTATTTTATCACTCTATTTTACCATGGAACGATTATTTCATTCTTTTTCCTCTTTGGATCATAACCAAATCCAAACTTTTCGAGTTATTAGAATACGTAGTAAAATAAAGTTCTTGGTTATGAAATTTAGATGAAATAGTTGTGCTTGTTGGTATATTACCAAATTGGAATGAAATCCAATATGATTCAAATATTTCCAATCTCTTTTTGGACAAAAAGGAGGCAATTTGAGCGTAAGGTCCATATTTTTTTTAGAATCAGTCTGTTTTTATGGTATTTTGTACTGTACAATTCCTTTGTTTGTAGGATCATTTTACCCAATGGGTAATGAGAAGAATTATAGAATGGATTGCTAATTATGCCTAGATCTCGGATAAATGGAAATTTTATTGATAAGACTTCTTCAATTGTAGCCAATATCTTATTACGAATAATTCCGACAACTTCAGGAGAAAAAAAGGCATTTACCTATTATAGAGATGGTGCGATTTGATTCTTTTTTCTTGTTTTTTTTAGCCCTCAGTCTTACGAGAAAAAGACGTGGTTCGGAATATAAAGAAACAAATTATTGAAATAAACTTACGCTTGGTGAAGGTGAAGTTTGGAGATAGAACAATTCCTTCTGTCGTGTATCCTCGATTGATGCAGCCTCAAATACTTCAATTGTCGATTTTAGTATTGAGCGAAAGGTTATACCTATAGGTTCTGTATTGCAGGTAAATCCTACTTTACTAGTACCAATAGGCGGCATAGGGGAAAAAGCACTACACCCAGGAATCAACAACAGGAAAACTTTGTTATAAATTACCCCTTTCTTTATCAGTATCGGGACTAAAAAGAATGGTTGGGACAACAAACATCCATCTCGTTCGTACTTTGGATACCCGTATAACCATCAAAGATCGTTGAAGTGACTAATTCCTAGAAATAGTAGGCGTTGAGGACAAAGAAATTGTTGGAGTTACCATTTCTATCTAGCACTAATACTAAAACGGTTAGTGTTAAGAAAAAAACTCTTGCAGGAAGGCTTTCTAGAGATTTCTTGTAAAAATACTAGTTCCTGTCAGTTCATAATGAGAATAGTTAAATTTAGATTCCATGGGTTATTCCCTTTAATACTATGCACAGAAGGGAGGAGCCGTATGAGATGAAAATCTCATGTACGGTTCTGGAACGGAGATTCTTTGAAAAAAAAAAATGAACGACCGTAACGGATGTCGGCTCAATCCGAAGGAAATTATGCGGAAGCTTTACAGAATTATTATGAAGCTACGCGACCAGAAATTGATCCCTATGATCGAAGTTATATACTCTATAACATAGGACTTATACACACAAGCAACGGAGAGCATACAAAAGCTTTGGAATATTATTTCCGGGCACTAGAGCGAAACCCATTCTTACCACAAGCGTTTAATAATATGGCTGTGATCTGTCATTACGTGCGACTATCTTCACTATAGAAAGAAAGAAAAAAGATAAAATTGGCTAGTAAATACTAGAAAAATAGGCTTTCTACATATGCATCGTCGTACAAAGCAACGATTTTTATCAGCTGTAGCAAGGAAAAAGACTTCACGAGAACCAAAAAATAGGAAGAAATAGGTATCGCCTATATACTATACTCTATGGATAAAAGATCGAATTGATAGACAA